ATGAAAAATAACACCATACAAAGAATTGTTAACATTACCAATATTTTCAAAACTTTTTCTTTCTAAAAACATCGGTCCCCTAAATAAATTTTTCATAAAAAATTTACATTATATTTTTTCAAACAAAATTAGCTTAATAAAACAGCACCTTCTAACAAACACACTTTTAAACCTTAGCGCAGGAGGCTGCTATAAGCCTCAATTTAAAGTTGCAAACCTAATCTTTTAATTTAAAGTACCACACTATATTAAACACTAAGAGTAACCTCAATAACCCCAAATATAGACCATACCATAAACAAACACCCAAACAATATCAACAAAATGCCAATACCAAACAGCCGCCCATATTCCGAAATAAAAATGGTTAAAACTAAAATGAAAATTTAAAAGCCGAAACCAGCAAACCACAAGAAAAATAGTTCCAATAATCACATGAAGACCATGAAAACCAGTTAAAAGAAAAAACCTAGAACCATAAATTCCATCTCCAAATGAAAAAGAAGCCCAGTAATATTCCAAAGCTTGGAGATAAGTAAAACATAAACCTAAACAAATAGTTACTATTAAAGCCACCAATCCTGATTCTTGGTAAAAAAAAGTATCAACATTTTTTTTCACCCCCTTAACAGATTTTCCAGAAGGAGTCAATACACTCAAAGGCACACTCATATTAAAATTTAAACAATTATGAGCTTTAACACAACAGAGAGCCCAGTTAGCAGTAACCCTTGAACCTAACAAAACAGCAGTATTCAAAAGAGCTATCTTTCCAGGTCTTAAGGGCTTAATACCTCGTGGAGGCCAAAACCCAACCCCATGAATAGAACTTTCTCCGACAGCACAATATACAAAAGCTCCAAGTAAACCAGCGAAAAAAAAAACCTCGGAAATAATAAAAAGACGAAAACCCCAGACATAAGTACGCAGAACATAACTTCTTCATTGACCAAGATAAGTTCTTTCTTTAACAACATCACTTCACCAATTAGCCATAATAGTAATAAGTAAACCAAAACAAATAACAAAAGAAACCCAAAAATTCCAACTAGCACCCTCACAAACAAAAATAAGAAGAGTAGAACACAAGCCTAAAACAGCAATAGCAGCTGTTACAGGCCAAGGCCTAGGACCTAACAATTGATAACCAGTTCGAGCCATAAAAAAGTAAACAGAGTTGAACTGCTTGTATAAAAGATTAGAAATCTTTTTACGACCTACACTTTTCAACACACAATATATGTATACCAAACCACTAAATTGCACATTCTTATAGAAAGAAGGAAATTTTTATTCCTATAACTAAGGTTACAACTTAACACTTCAACAGACGCCTTTCCACTTAAACTTCAAATCAAAATAAATAAGTCCAGAGCACAAAGCTTCCTTTAAGTTTGCAACTTAACGTTCTAAACAAGTAAACTACAAGACCAACATAACTAGGATTATTGTTTATAATATATGTATTCGCAACTAAAAGCTATAAAACACAAAATACGACATATTATAAACAACCTAGTTCATTTATAAAACAACAAAAAAACTTTCTAATTTTATAAAATAAAAACTTATATAATAGCTTCTGTTGTTATCATCGACGCCAGTTTCTACTAACGTCACTATGTTACGACTTACCTCTTTTTACAAAAAGGACGCCGGGCGATTTGTACACATTTTCGTACTCTATTCAAATTTCTTTCATATAAAAAATTTTACTATCAAGTCCACCTTCAGAAACACCTTTCAGAACATTAAACAACAAACCTTAATCAAGACTTAAGCTAATAGATCTTCCATCCGTTTTATTTTATAATTGTAACTCAGCTAATCCCTTTAAAACACCTACATGTTTACCTGAATTATTACAAATGAATTAAAGAATTTAACATTTGTTCAACGCGAGTCAATTTTTAAAAACCCACTAACAACGGCGATATGAAAGGAAAATTAAAGGTAAGATTTTCGAGGATCATCGATTTAAACGCCAAGTTCCCCTAAAAGGTTACAAAATACCGCCAACTTTCATAAGTTATAAAACATATTAAAACGTTCATTATACCCGTAGATAACCAGTTTCGACATAAATAAAAGGGTATCTAATCCTTGTTTTTAATAACAGCTTCCTCAGCTTAAATTTTTAAAGCCCCAAAACACACAGCACCATTGGAAACAAAACCCAACCACGATTATTACACATTTCACCGTTAAATCCGCCGATAAAACTTTAATTAACTTAAACTTTACTGACCTACGAAAATATTAATTTGAAGGTGGTGTCTAACCGCGAATGCTGGCACACCATTCATCCCTCCTTAAGACAATTCCCTACTCTATATCTCTATAATACGCAAAATTTAACTGCTGATGTTGAGAAATCAAACCATCCATTAACGTAATTCTAACCCAAATAGTAGGCGATAAACTAATAGATACAATTAGAAATAAAAAAACTATTAAAATTTTTTCTAACTAACTTCCTCCTCTCAAGAACTCTTTTAATTTCATGCAAGACAATTGTATAATAATTAACTAACACAGTGCTGAAAGCCCACACCTCTAACCTATAATTCATTTAAAATTTTACCAACCAAAACTAACTCTAAGTATACAATCTTAAACTGGGTCCAAAAAAACCATTTAACTGAAGTTTACAAAACTCCCATTATAAACTTTAACTATAGACCCGTTTCAAACTATAAGCAAACCAGTTAATTAACAATAATCCGTAAATATATTAACATATAAAACTTCTAAAGCGTAACTAAGTTACACCTAAGCTTGCCTTTACAACACCTTTCGATTAACAGTCAAACATTCTAGATAAACTAAAGCTTATATTAATTTCTAACGTTACGCTAAATAAAATGAGGTAAACTTTTACTCCTTACGAGCCGAAATCGTATACGCTAATATTACGCCACTCACTTATATATACATATACATAAACACTAAAAAATCTCATACCAAACTAAACACAAACAACTATGCTTTAATAGAGAACCTTATAAAAGATTTCTTAAAAATTCAAAATTTTTCGTGCCAAACACACCCCCCTATTACTTTTCCCCAACCCCACAACATCCCAACCGTTCTATTTTACTGCCTATTCCACTAAACTAAAACAACGTTTAACATAAAACCTCTACAGTTTTCTATCAACAATTTTTCTCCAACTTCACATCTCTCCCACCAACCCATCTTTTAACAACATAATTAACTAGACAAAAAACATTTTAACTAAACACAAACAACTATGCTTTAATAGAGAACCTTATAAAAGATTTCTTAAAAATTCAAAATTTTTCGTGCCAAACACACCCCCCTATTACTTTTCCCCAACCCCACAACATCCCAACCGTTCTATTTTACTGCCTATTCCACTAAACTAAAACAACGTTTAACATAAAACCTCTACAGTTTTCTATCAACAATTTTTCTCCAACTTCACATCTCTCCCACCAACCCATCTTTTAACAACATAATTAACTAGACAAAAAAACATTTTAACTAAAAAACCATACCATTTTATATCTAAGATCAAAACAAGAGTGTAATTAAAAATTTTATGTCACCAAAAACAACCCCCAACAGACCAGCTAATTTCATATAGGTTTTCCATTCAAAATTTTAAAGAAAAAAACAAAAATTTTCAAAAAAGTACACGAAAATTTTTGAACGGAATAAACCCATTTTTAAGCCAGATTAAAGGTATAAACCCTATAATTAACACCCAACTCACAACTTAAAATAGTTAAAAACTTTGAATTTCTTTATTTTTCTTCTAAAAAAATTTACCTACAAACTGCCTATAAACTAGAATAAAACTAGAACGAATAAAAAATCTAAAAAAAGGACAAACAACCTAATTTTTCACCGCCCTACCCGCAAAAATAAAATACAAATTATATTCACTTATCACATTCCCCTCCCCCCCTTAAACCCCCCCTCCCCCTAACAAAAGAATATAATAACTTTATTATAAAAAATATTATAATTTTTAAAATATCAGTTTATTTTAATTTCAAAACAAACTGATAATTTAAAAATTATAACATTAACAACTAAAAATGTCTAAAGACCAATTTTAGTTAAACTTAAAAAAAAGAAACAAGCCACAAAATGTTAAATACTGGGTCCGGTAAGAAAGATGAGGTGGGGGAGGGTCTGTCCCGCGGGGACCCTCCCATCCCACCTCACTTTCCCAAGCCACCGACCCAGTATTTAACATTGTGGATATAATAAGATAACTAAAAGATAATAATTCTATTTTTTTTTTTTTTATACTGCTATAGTTACCAACTATAGCAACCTTTAAATTTTACTTCTAAAAACAGGAATGTTCTTCTCTTAGTAAGTTAAGATTTTTATTGTCTTATCATCTTTTCTATTTTTCTGCCCCCCCCCCCCCCCCCCATTTTCCCCCCCCCCACTTAAGCTTGCTCCGCTTAAACAAGACCCGCGGCCAGTACACGGTAGACCTGGTTGCGTCCAGATAATCATAGAATACAGTTAGATTTATTAAATACCAAAATTAATAATATCACTGAAAGCATAAAAAATTTTACCTTTTTATACCACCTCTTTTCCCTTTATAAAGAATTGTTTGTAAAAGATTTAGCCCCCCGCTATATCTCAAACTTAAAAAAATTAAACATAAATAAACCAGTTACCTCAACACTTAATTTAATAAGAAGAATACTTTTACAATTATAACCATAAGCACTAGTGTAAAACTAAGGCAATTACACTGCTCTGTAGATATACATCTTTCGGACTCGAAGCACTCTAGATTGGCACATTTACACTAAAAAGACACCCTCTATACTTTAATTTAGAACAAAATATTTCCGAAACTTTTTTGTTTTAATTAAACATAACCTTAGCCACTCTTAATGTATTTAATTACTGTTAAAAAAAACCAAATTTTAATTTTAACACCTTAATAACTAACATAAACCTAATACAATAGTTCTGACAGAAACCTTCTGTTTGGAAGACAGAAATACTATTTTATACTACTATTGCTTTTATACTTCATATCAAAACTTAACATATTAAGAGAAGAAAACTTCATCTTTAAAGCTTAAATTTAACGCATATTAATTCTGCCACCTTAATAATGAATGTTTCAGCGAACACTATAATCGACTTTAGCTGCTTCAAAACTATGTTCTTAATTAAACTACCAAAACAATACTTTAACTTTCCACCATTTTATTCTTTGACAACAACTGCTTTTTAAGGTTAAAAACCTCACGCTTTAATATAATAAGCTACAAAGAAAAAGGTAAGCTTAAACGCACCCTCAAATTTAAGTAAAGGAAAGGGTAATACTTTAAACCACATTTCTGGTGTAAACAGAACACACTTATTTTATGCTACTTCCCGTAATCGTTAAGCTAACAACACTAATTACTAAATGTTTTAACATATAACACCTAATAATATTACTCACAGAAATAATACTCCAAAAATTCAAATCTTAAAGCAAAGTGAAGAGAAAATAAATTCATGATCTGGTTATGAGCCAGACAACTTCCACATTAGTTTACCTTCACAACAGAGCATGGGAAACCACCCTCTTTAGTACTTGAAATACTACAGTCTAAAATAACTTAAAACTCTTATTAATCTAAAACCAAGCCCAATCACCTAACTCTGTAACATTCTACTGAACTAAAGCACCCTCATACCATTTAGACATAGAAGCACTAAAAACCATAGCCAAAAATAACAAAACAGCCAACCATACAACAACAAGAGAATAATCCTCAGTAAAATAAGAAATCTCAGTATAGCTTAAAAATATACCAGACACATCTTCATTATTATCACTATTAACAAAAGGAGAAACAACACAAGCAAGAAAAAAAAACAAAACACCTAAATAACCAGAAATTTTACGACTAATACCAAGCTCCTCAAAAATTTTAGTTTTTTTCTTTAAATCTTTCTTATCTTCATAATTATAACCTTCAAAAGGAACTAGAGAAATTGTATAGGAAAATACCACTAATACCCCAGCTACCATGACCATAAAAGCACAAAAACTAAAAATAGGACCATAATAACAAATAACTATACCCATGAAAACAGAGAAAATCAAAAGACCCATACCTAAGACTAACGGATGAGAGTAAAATACTGACAACTGAAAAGACAAACCAAACACAAAAAAAACAAATACTTCTAACACTATTTAATTTTATCAAACAAATAGAATCTTTAACCTAACAATAAAAAATAAAACTATCAAAAAAAAACCAAAATCCATAGCAAAACTCCAGAACACAAAAGAAGCCCTAGAGGCCGAAAGTTTACAGCACGAATACTATTAGTACCTTTACTAAAAAAACTTTTTAAACCACCCTTTCAAATAAAACCCCGAATTCAACCTATATCAACAAAATTTATTATTAGAGAGAAAAAATGCAAAAATAAACTCCTAACAACCCCTCCGCTTAAAAATTTTATAAATCACAACTGACCCACAAAATCGTGAAAACCTTGCTTACAAAGAGACTCCTCTATAAGCCAAAACAAAAAAAGCAAGTTGACCACCCAGAACCCAACTAAAAATAACCCACCATAAAATATATAGACAGATATAAAGCTATAAAAATTCATTTTTATCATAAAACTTTGAAACAAAACACCAGAACTAACAGCCCCCACACTCATTAACAATAGAGAACTATTCAAGTAAAAGTTATTACTTTTAAAACTCACTATACAAAAAGACATTTGATAACTACACAGTAACCAGATCATACGAAAAGAATAACCAAAAGTAAAAACTAAAGATAAGTAAACCAAACCAAAACCAATTAGAGAAGAATAACCACTTAAAAAACTACTAACAATTAACTCTTTAGAGTAATAACCTGATAAAAAAGGAAAGCCGATCAAACACAAATTAGAAATAATAAATAATCTAAAAACTAAAGGTATTCTAAGCCATAAAGAACCTAAAAATCGTGCATCCTGAACCCCCCCTGAGTAAAAAATTACTCTTCCTACACACAAAAATATCAAAGCTTTAAAAAAAGCATGAACCAACAAATGAAAAAACCCAATACTAACAGCCCCCACTCTAATACTCAACATTATCATACTTACCTGCCTCAAAGTAGACAAGGCAATAACCTTCTTAACATCAACTAAACTTAAAGCCCTTATCCCAGCCATAACCACAGTAACCAAAGAAAACATTATTAAAAAACAACTGCAAAACTCCACCGCTAAGTCCCCAAAACGAATAAGAACATAAACTCCCGCAGTTACTAAAGTAGAAGAATGCACCAATCTAGAAACAGGGGTAGGAGCAGCCATAGCTTCAGGAAGCCAAGCGGAAAAAGGTATAACCGCTCTTTTAGTCATTCTTCCCAAAATTAATAAAACACCTAAAACAAACACTACATTACTCCTAAAAAAATTTTTAATAAAGCTTACATCAAACCTGGAAAACCCCAATCTAAACCTTATAAAAGCAACACCTACAACAAAAAACATATCTCCAATACGATTAGACAAAGCAGTAATTATACCAGCTGCCAAAGAATCTCAATCCGTATAATAAACAACTAATAAAAAAGAGGTAACCCCCAAACCATCTCACCCTACCATCAAAGATAAATAACCAGGAAACAAAACCAACAAAACCATAGAAAACACAAACAGCATTAAGGCATATAAAAAACGACAAAAAAACTTATCGTGAGCTATATAAAAACCCGAAAAAAAAGTGACACAACCAGAAATATATAATACTACTCTTACAAACATACAAGAAGTAAAATCTAAAACCATAGGAAAACACAAATCCATTCCTATCCGACCAGTCAACTCTCACTCTAAAACCAAACAGTAGACCCCACAAAAATTAGAAAAACACAAATAACAAAAGAAAAAAAAAAAAGAAAAAAGTACCACTCTAGTTCGCCCTACTATAAACATTATTTCTTTATTTAACACTAAAACACCACATAAATGATAGACACCTATCTTATCTGTTTTGCCCTTTATTAGTACTTCCACTCTAACCTTCCTTCGTTGACCTCATGAGCCAAACCAACAATTAAGATTAATAAAAATATAAAGCACATGCATTTTCTCAATATTCTTATCTTTAAAAAAACCATTTTTAAACTAATAATATAAGGAAATAAAAGCACTATTTCTACATCAAACACCAAAAACAGTAACGCCACTAGAAAAAACCGCATAGAAAATGGCATTCGAGACCTGCTCAAAGGGTCGAACCCACACTCAAATGCCGTTAACTTAGCTACTTCGTACCGTCATTTTTGCCCAACAGCTATTCCCAAAAAAAGCAAACCTAGGGTTATCAAAAAAATAAAACACATGTAAAAAACCCCTCTTAAAAAATTACTTATTCTATTACTAAAAATACTAATAGTTAAAACCTCATAAAAAGAAACACTTAACATAAAATCCATTTAGTTTCAAATATAACTTGATCTACTTATTTAAAAAACGCCGTTGTTACAACCCTATCACCATCACTCAACTTTAAAGGTGCTTCATAAACATAAAACACCAATAAACCAGTAAAAATACATGCCTGCAACACACTAACAGCCAGTTCAACTACAAACATAAATATCTCAATAAAAAAAATACTTCTGCGCCGTAATAATAATAAAACAAACGTAATAGTCGGCACAATTATAGAGTTAAAAAAGTAACTTACAACCCCTTTTGATTCTGATCTTAAATTACCAAAATTACCTTCATATCAGAAAAAAGGTAAAAATAAACCAACACAAACATTTCCAATTAATCTTATAATAATCTGACCAATAATGACATTTATCACCAATCGACACGTTAACGTCAAAGGCCGCGCTAAAAACCTAACCACTTCTGAAAGTATAACTATAGCATTAGGTACCAAATAACCCCCTTCTTGAACCAAACCAACTAACACAAGACGCCAATTAGGGCTTATATATAAAAACACAGTTGCAAATCAAAAAGGCAAAGCAAACCTTCCAATTAATAAAAAATGTGCTGACAATGGATAATGGTAAGGCATATTACCACTAACATTAAGCCTTAATAAAACTAAAAATAACGTCACAAACAAGTGTGGAGTACCACCTATTCATTTTACTTCTTCGGATATTTTTAACCCAAACAACTTTATGAACCAAATCAAAACCCTGTCTATAAAGTTAGGAGAAAACCAATAAACTAAAAAACAAATAGTAAAAAAATAAATTAACAAACTAGAAAACCACATAGATAATCTCAAAAACCTAAATCTTGCCCCCCAAGAATAATCAAAAATAGTAAATAGATCCCCTATCATAAGCTTTTAAACGATTCGAACGTTTTTAGATTAATTTCAAAATAATCAATTTCCAAACAAAAGCCTCTCAGAGAAACATAACTCATCTTCAACTTGAAAAACTGACGTGTTATTTACACCACAAGAAAATTGATTAATTTCTATTTTCTTTGCTTCCACAAAACAACATTTTTTATAAACTAAATCAACAACCTAAAATTAAACAAAAAAAAAATCCAACCCCACAGACCTAATCAAAAGAAACAAAATTAAAAATAAAACACTATAAATATAACGCGGTCTAACTCCTCAAATAGGATTAATGTATTCTCTCACTATTCCATGATTTACCCAGTTATACAAACTTAAAGAATAACAACCAGTTAAAAATACCATCAACCCACAAGGAACAGCAAAAACCCAATTAACCCAAACTATACTAACTACACAATAAACCTCACTAAAGAAATTTAGTGACGGAGGAATACTTATGTTAACAATGCAAGAAAGAAACCAGCAAACTGAAAAAATGGGGAACAACCGTAGAACCCCCTTTCTCAAAACAACATTTCGCGTTCCTACTACCTCATATACTATAGCCGCCATAGAAAAAAGAGCAGGAGAACATAGGCCATGAGCAAACAGAAGCCTAACCGCCCCTATTTTACCCAAAGGATATATTCTTAAAATACCCCCCAAACAAATAGATATATGGCCAATAGAAGAATAAGCAATTATAGACTTTAAATCGTTTTGAGTCAAACATACACACCTTCTAATTAGACCACCTCAAACTCTAAACATTATAACAAACAAAATTACTTCCATCATAGAAACTTGAGTTATTCAAAGAAAACGAAGAACCCCATAAGCCCCAAACTTTAACAAAACCCCAGCTAAAAGCATTGACCCACTTAAAGGCGCCTCAACATGCGCTTTAGGCAACCATCCATGAAAAAAAAAAATAGGCAACTTAACCAAAAACGGTAAGAAAACAAAGAGTCAAACTACCCTAGAATTAGAAGAAATAAACTCCACACCTAAACTTTTACTAAGTAACATATTATCTCTACCCACTATAAACCAAAACATTACCAAACAACAAAGTAAAGGTAATGAAGCACTAACTGTATACATTAATATATAAAGACCTGCTTGCAATCGCTCAGGTTGATACCCCCATTTTAAAATTAACCAAAAAGTAGGAACCAAAGAAAACTCAAAAAAAAAATAAAAATCTATCCATCTGCTTACAGAAAAAAAAACCACTCTACCTAACGTAATTAAAACAATAAGCTGAACCATTTCAACCCTGTTTCGATCAAATAAACCATTATTAAACTTTAATTCTTTACACCTTGCTCCTAAACTAGTTGCCAACACCAAAAAACACAAAACAACTAATAGTTGAGATAACTGGTCTATTCCAAACCACTCTCTTGATAAATAGTAATAGTTATAGCCTGAATCCATCAATAACATAATTAACCTACATATAGCAGTAATAACACACCAACTACCTCAACTAAACTCAAAAAGGGTAATAAAATATATTACAATAATTGGAAAAACCCAACCCATACTACCTTAAAAACCTATAGGGCCGCTTAGAAACTCATCATAAAGAACAAAATAAAAACAAAAACACAAATCAAACATAAAAAAAAAGAAACAAAGAATAAATAGGTGCAAATTGAGCCATAACTAAAATACTCATTTTTATAGCCTCACTACAGCGTTAAACACTACTTCTGGATCCTTTCGTACAATAGAAATAGTAAATAAAGATAGAAACCAATCTAGCTCACGCCGATCTTAACTCAAATCATGTAAGAAATTAAAAAACGAACAGTTTTCCTCCTATAGCTCCTGCGCCATAAAGGTTTCTTAATTCAACATCGAGGTCGTAAACTCTTTTCTCGATACAATTACAGAAAAAAATTACGCTGTTATCCCTGCGGTAACTTTTGCTTTTAAACCATCATACAGGGTCTTTATCCAACAAGATATCGTTTAATAGACTTCTGTTGCCCCAACAAAAATTCAAAACTAAAATAAATTTTCCACACCTACATTCCAAAGGTTAATAAAACCTTTATCGCAACAATACCTCTTAACTAAGACATAAATCATAACAGTAAAAACTAACTTAACCAAACAAAATAGATAAGGTAACAAAACTAAATATATTAGGTTTTAATCAAGTTCGACAGGGTCTTCTCGTCTTTTACAAAAACTCAAGCTTTTTCACTTGAAAAGAAACTTCTACTTATTATATTGGAAACAGTCTCTCCGTGTCCAACCATTCATACAATCCCTCAATTAAAGGGCTACTCACCGTGCTACCTTAGCACAAATAAAGCGGCCGTTAAACTACTACAGTCACCGGGCAGGTCAAACCTTTTATATGTGTAAAACAAAAGGCCATGTGTTTAATAAACAGGCACAAAGAAAATTTGCCGAGTTCTTTCAATATAATTTTTAATAATTCCAAACTAATAAAATATCTAGTCAAAATTATAACAAATAACACTTTTTATGCGTATTAAATACCAACACATCTCATTATTACTTTAAAAACAAATCAAAAATATTTTACCTCTTAATTCAGTATTATTTAGTTACTAATCTTATACTAATCTCAATACAAAAAATTATTATACTTTGTGAAGATACTAAAAAATCAACCTTATTATAATTTACTTTATAAAAAAGTTTAAAAGATAAGCAATATAAACTCTACTCTTTCCCAAACAATATATTAAAACACCTCTAAGCTAAACCCTAAAAGTCTGAGTATAGATCTTACTAAGTTTACTATAAATATAAATAAAAACTCTACCCCATACGTAAATATGTTTCTCCTCAAACTAGCTATCAACTTATTCGACAGACATGTCACCTCTATCGTTAACTTTAATGACTTTTATGCAACAAAAACAAAAAAAACAATAGCTCTTAAATTTTCAAGAGCATATATCAATATAATATCTCTATAAGCCATTCTACAAAAAGTACACACCCCAACCATTTTTACTCCAAAATTTTAACTTCCTTTAGAATATTAAATTTTTATTTCTTTAACAATACCAAGAACAAAGTAAATTCTCTTATTATATGAATACAACTAACTAAAACGACTTAATAGATAAGCTAAGAATTTTATTTATACTCATCTTCATAGAAACTACAAAAATACGCAGCATTAGTTTCTTTATAATTATCGCCGTACATGTCAGTACTTTCGTACACACTATCAAAAATCATATTCTCCCAAAAAAACCATGTAAGAGGATAAATAATATAGAACAAAAAATACAGAACACTAGCAACCATTCCAACAAACTCGAACGGTGGCTCAACAGGACACATCCCAATATATGTTAAAACAATAAAATTCCTAACAAAAGCCCAAAACACAAAGTGAGCCACAGGGTTATACTGGGAACCACGTCACAATGATTTAGGATATAAAGGTAAAATATACAAAATAAGAACAGAACCTGCTAAAGCCATAGCACCACCTAACTTATTGGGAATCCTACGCAAGATAGTATAAGCAAATAAAAAATATCACTCAGGCTGAATATGAAGAGGGGTTTTTATAGGGTCAGCAGGAGTAAAATTAGTAGGGTCCGAAAACAAATCAGGCTCACAAAACACAACAATACATAAAGCCCCAACCATAATAACAATACCAACCAAATCTTTCAATACATAATATCTATGAAAAGGAACAGCTTCCGCGTCCGAGTCAATACCTAAAGGATTTCCTGAACCCGTATCGTGTAAAAACAAAATATGAACCCCTACTAAAACTATAAGAATAAAAGGAGCTAAAAAATGAAACACAAAAAACCGTTTTAAGGTAGCATCTCCTACACAAAACCCACCCCATAATCACTCAACCAAAGAAGGCCCAACATACGGAATAGCACTCCATAGATTAGTAATTACAGTAGCCCCTCAAAAAGACATTTGACCTCAAGGAAGAACATAACCTGTAGTAGCAATAGCCATTAAAACAACAAACAAAGTACACCCAACTAACCAAGTGTGAGTTATAAAGAAAGAATGATAAAAAATACCCCGTCCAATATGAGCATAAATACACCCAAAAAAAAAAGAAGCCCCATTAGCATGCGCCCTACGTAAAAACCAACCACCATTAACATCTCGCATAATATGAACAACAGAATCAAACGCTTGACTAACTTCAGGAGTATAGTGAACCGCTATTAAAAGACCAGTAAAAATTTGTATTACCAAGCAAACCCCCAACAAAGAACCAAAATTCCAAAAAATAGTTAAATTAACAGGCGCTGGTAAATCATACAAAACCGAAGAAAGAACTTTTAAAAACCGATTTCGATATCGTATCCTATATTTCAACTTATTTCGTCTTGAAGAACAAACTACAACTTAAAAACAATAATACACATATATCAAGACAGCTACCCAGTAACATTTTTAACTTCCAAAGCTAAGGTTTTATTATAAACTACATCTTGACTCATTAAATAAAACAACTAATCTTTAACTTATAGACTCCATATAATCTAACACAGAATCAGTCTCCAAAACATTTGTTTTAATAATCCAATCCAAATCTATTTTGTTCACAGAAAAAACAACGATAGGCATCTGACTGTGCCCTGCCCCACAAAGCTCATAACAAAAGCCAAACGAAACCCCAGAACGCAAAGGAACCACTTTTAAAGAGTTCACACGCCCAGGCACTGCATCTGCTTTTACCCCAAGCTCTCTAACACCTCACCTATGTATCACATCAGCAGTATGAACTAGCACCTCATTTTTTTGGCTACGAGCTAAAAAACACGGAGCTCTTACGTCTTGATTACGAAACCCTCTTGATTTTAATCTATAAAGACTACGATCAATTATAAATTCTTCAGGAACAAGATAAGAATCATACTTTAAATACCACTCTCCCCTTAAATAAAGACTAATAATACCACGTAAAACCGTACGCCCAGAAAAACGTCCACCAACTAAAGATAAAAGCTCATCAATTTCATAAGTAAGACCTTCTTTCCGTCCATAAAAACCTTCCAACTGGTCAAAAACCTCTTTAGTGAGAGAATCAGTTTTACCACCATCCATACTATCTTTCAACCTTACTACCAAATTAAAATATCTAACGTCAGAGTCATTATCCAAAAAATCTTTATCATCATAAACCTCAGTAGAAGCACCATTAAAAACGATATCAAAATCAAAAGAATCTCGACCAATTAATATCCAACTAACAACTTTCTCTATGTTAATATCTCAACCCAAAACAGAATATTTTACAAAATTACTAAACTCACACTTATCATTTAAATTAGAAAAATTCGTTTCATACCTATATTCCCAATACCACTGGTGACCGGTAACCTTTATCAAAAACTTAACCTTCTCCCCAACCTCTATATCATATAAGTTTTTTAAAGAAACAAAACCCAATCCACACAAAATAAAAAAAGGAAAAGTACTCCAACTTACCTCTAAAAGATTATCATTTTTCACTTTCAAATTTATACTTTCCCCAACAAAAACTTTACTAAACAAACAGAAAACCAAGGACCTTAAAACCAAAACCGAAATAACAACAACAACAATCAAGGCCAAATCATGATAGTAAAATAAGCGAGCTGCCATTTCTCTATTAAAATCTGGAAAATTAAATTGACCTCATTTTGCCATATAAAGCACGACTTCAAATCATAAATTAACTTTATAAGTTAAAACTTAAACAATTTTACTTTAAAACTATCGAAAAATCAATTTGATATCTTTAAACTGACAATTTAACATTTTTAACATAAACTATTTTCGAAACAAGAAAATAGACAAATCTTTTATTTTCCATTTTATAACCAACTAAAACACACAAAATATTATAACATTAGAGGATATACCACATATTTTACTACATCAAAGTAACCCAATTCTTCTGGCATAATGTCTAACTAAAATTGCAAAACTTCGCATTATCTTAAAAATACCACCTTTTATCAACCATTTAACCATAGCCCCGGCCTAATAATTTAAAATTTTAAAAAACTAAAACACGAGACCTGTTTCTTTCTACTGAGACGAGAACATAAAATAAGCAAAGCTAAACCTATAACACTTTCAACCACTCTAAAACACAAAATTATATTACAAACGTGAAAAGAAACTAACCTTAATCTTATCCCACCCAAACATATAGAAACCATATAAACCAACAGACTCAACAACTCAAAAGTCAATAACAAATTTAAGAAAACCTTATGTTGAAAAAAAAGATGAAAAAGAGCAAAGAAAAAAAAAAAAAAACAAATATCTAAAACCATTGTACTCATCTAATATGTTTTAATTATATCTATTTGCTCACCCACGCTCTCTGCATTTTGAGTTACACCCCACACAATAAAAACAGAGGGTAGCCAATAATAACATTTACAATAATACTCATAAACCCCACCATAAAATCTCTTTTTTCGTACTTCAAACTATAAAGCCTACATACACTTTTACCTCAATAAACCACTATATCAATTACAACACTTAGATAAAAATAAATCCTTACTGCCGACCTTATTAAACACAAAATGGAACCCAACGGAGCAAAATTTCAGCATCTGACTAAAAAATAAACTTTTAAAAAAATTCCTCTAAAGGGGGGAATTCCAGCTAAAGAAAGAAAATAAAAAGACACTCACAACAACCTTGTGTAATGACAAACACCACCTTCTTTTAATAAATCAGCATACCTATAAATACTTAAACTCCACAAACTTAACATAAGTATTAGATTCAATAAACCATAGACAAATAAATAATTTCAAAACAAACCAATTTCGACCAAACATAAAACAACTAAAAAACCTAAATGAACTAAAGAAGAGTACGCCACCAAAGCACGATAATTCATTATTCCAATACCACCAACACACCCAACCAAACAAGTCAAAACACCCAAAACCTCTATTACATTTACTACTCTTCTGCCTAAACAAAAATTAGACAATAACCACAATGGCGCCACTTTTTGAATTAAAGAAACAACAAAACAAGAAAACCAAGAAAGTGACCTTATTACCCCTGGCACCCAAAAATGAAAAGGAAAAATACCTAATTTAATAGCTAACCCTATTATTCTAAAGCTTTCCACTAAAAACACAAACTCACCATAAACCAACATTAAAAGCCCTAAAATTAAGAAACACGACCCCACCACCTGAATAATAAAATATTTTATTACTCTCTCTCTCTCTTCAACATAAACCCCTCTTATAAAGCAAATAGCACCTAGAAAATTAACCTCTATTCCTACCCAAACACCTAAAACACCAGAACTAATCAAAGACACAACTACTCCGCCCATTACAACAACCAAAGCAACAAGAGAACAAATACTGTATAATAACCCATAAATTTTAGGCCTGGACACAAATTTCGCCTCTATCATAAAAGGGGGAAACTATCTGACGAAAATGTTAAATTTTCAATTTTTTAAACTACCCCTTTACTCAAGCTTTATACTAACTAACTACCCAACAACACTTTTAAAATAAACTAATTTCAACTAAAAATAAAACAGCCTTCTATAAAACTATAAAAAAAACAAAAAAACATAAACTTAAAGGTAAAAACACCTCTCAACAAACTTTCATCAATAGGTCATACCGATACCGTGGCAGAGTACCACGAACCCAAACTAAAAAATAGGCAAAAAAAACTAAAATAAAAGCGAAAACAAAATCACCCCACCATCTTAACGGAACTAACCACCCAAAGTAAAGAGCAACAGTAACCATTCTTATAAACATTATGTTCCTGTACTCCGCTAAAGCTAATAAAGCAAACCCAGTACCACCATACTCAACACTATAGCCAGACACTAACTCCGACTCCCCTTCTACGAAATCAAATGGAGCCCGATGGGTCTCAGCCAAAACTGCAATCAGTCAAAGAACAACTATTTCTTGACCTAAAAAAAAGGTTACAAACGAAAATTGCCGCAATTTTAATAAATCAAAGCTTCCAACTAAAATTAGAGGACAAAACAACAAAGTTTTTAAAAAAACCTCATAAGAAATAGTTTGTGCAACCGCTCGCATAGCCCCCAAAAAAGCATAACGCGAATCACAAATTCAACCAACCAAAAAAACCCCATAAACACTAAAAGAAGAAACACAAAGAAAAAAAAGAAGACCAAGCTCAAACTCTACAACAGGATTATTATTTGGAAACAAGACTCATAAGCTGTAAGCACAAAAAAAACAAATAAAAGGACCTAAAAAAAACATAGTTTTAAAAGTGGCTACTGGCACAATTACTTCTTTAGTAAACAACTTTACCCCATCAGCAATAGGTTGAAGAATCCCTTTAAAGCTAACCTTATTAGGGCCATGACGACGTTGCATTATTCCCAACCCTTTACGCTCAGTTACAATATAATAAGACACACAAACCATCATAAAAACTCTAACTAAACACTGACTCATTACTAAGGAAGTAACATTACTCTTCTTTAGATCCTAAATCTAACACATAAATCTGCCACCTTAGCCTACAAAATTTTAATATCAAAACTACAACCTTTAACTAACACCCTTATTTCTTACCACTATTCTTTTTAAATGCATTCTTACGAATATCTGTGTTTGCAAAACCCCAAACATTCTGAGAAAAATTATGAAACTTAGTAGGAAATCCCTTACGAGCTCACTCTGATTCAGTATTTATAACCTCTCAAAACACCAACCCACGTTGAGATAAAAAAGCATCAAACAAAATAAACATAAAATGAAATAATCTACATAAACTAATTATAGAACCCCAACTAGAGATAAAATTAAATCAGTGTATCCTATCAATATAGTCCGTATAACGACGCGGTATACCACTCAAACCTAAAAAATGTTGAGGAAAAAAAGTTACATTCACACCAATCAACATCCTTACAAACTGAGCTTTTCTCCATACAGGATGTACTCCAATTCCAGTAAATAAAGGAAACCAATAATGAAACCCAGCAAACAAACCAAACACTGCGCCCATTCTTAAAACATAATGAAAGTGCGCCACAACATAGTAAGTATCATGCAAAACTACATCCAGAGAAGCTCTAGCAAGAATAACACCAGTCAACCCACCAACAGTAAACAAAAAAATAAAACCCCTTGCTCAATAAAGCATTACTCAGTTTTTAACACCACCACCATACAAAGTAGCAATTCAACTAAAAATCTTTACACCTGTAGGAATAGCAATAATTAAAGTTACAGTACTAAAATAAGCCCGTCTATCAACATTTATACCAACAGTAAACATGTGATGTCCCCAAACAATAAAACCTAAAAAACCAATCGAAAGAATAGCATAAATCATAGGCACTTTACCAAACAACTCTCGCTTTCCACTTCCAACTTTAATTACATGAGAAATTATACCAAAAGCAGGTAAAATTAAAATATACACTTCAGGATGACCAAAAAATCAAAATATGTGAACAAACAGAAGAGGGTCGCCCAACCCAATAGGATCAAAAAACCCTGTGTTAAAATTACGATCTGTCAAAAGTATTGTTAAACCAGCCGCTAAAACAGGTATAGCACAAATTAATAAAAAACCAGTCACAGCAATACACCAAACAAACATTGGCGTTCGAACTAAAGCTATAACTCCTGGACGTATACAAATAGCTGTAGTAGTAAAGTTAATACCAGACATAATAGAAGAAGCACCACCTACATGTAGAGATAAAATTAAATAATCTACACTTACACCAGAATGATATTTTCAACTAGATAAAGGAGGATAAATAGTTCAACCCGTACCAGAACCAGCTTCCACATAAGTAGAACCTAATAAAAGCAACAAAGAACTAGTTAATAATCAGAAACTTAAATTATTCAAACGAGGAAAAGCTATGTCAGGAGCTGTTAACATTAAAGGAACCAGCCAATTACCAAAACCCCCCAACATTATGGGCATAACTAAAAAAAAAATCATAACTAACCCATGAGAAGTAACAATTAGATTATATAAATGAGCATCATCTAAAATAGTGCCAGGCATAGACAACTCTATACGAATAATCACACTAAAAGCTGTTCCCACTAACCCAGCTCAAAAAGAAAAAACAAAATACAAAGTTCCAATATCTTTATGATTAGTACTAAAAAGCCAACGATAAAAATAAGACTTACAACGTTTACTTGTTCTATCAAAAAAATAGATAAGCTTATTAAACAA